CATCGTTAGCTTGGAAGGCTAGGGGTTATAGTCGACGCCGATTCAGCGTTTTGAACGTCTCTAATTCAAAACCGAACATGAAACTTTGGTTTCATTCGGCTCCTTTATGGATGTGAATAAAATTAGAAAAAAATTCTACCCATAACATCTATGTCAGTTTTTTGTCTTAATACGGGCAAAACAAACTACTTTCTAGATGATCCCTCTAGAAGAGAGTGATTCTAACAATCTTTCTAGTTACTTCGTTCTTTATTTTTATTTGAAAAGATCCTGAGGAAAGGTTTTTTGTTTCTACCGAGCTAACAATAGGTTGATGTCTCTAGTAAACCAAAGTCACCATTTAATAGCTATTTTGATTCCATTTCTTCTCTACAAATAAAAAATGGAAGATTTAGTTACGATTAGAAACCTTCTTTTTATCTTCATCCATGGACCTTTATACTCATTAAATTCGAAATATTAGTTCAATTCCAAATTATGTTTCGTAATTTCATAATCAAATTTCTCACTTTATAAGTGACTATTGGATAAAAATCACGATAATTTTTATTTTTTTCTCGAATATGTGATTGAGAGAGAAAGGATTAAATCCTTTCTATTTTAGGAAATAAAGTTTTTAATCGGAATAGGAATCAAGCTGAAAGCAAGGATCCTTTAACTATTAAAGGGTTAGAAAAACGAATCACACTTTTACCACTAAACTATACCCGCTACAGTGTGATTATTGGATACAACCGGACCTTTTGTCGAATAAGGAAATTGGGCAGAATAATAGTAAATTAATAAAGTTAGTATCCTCTCAAAAGAATCAAAATTCTAGTTTTGATCTTTTTTGTTTTCATATATCGAACTAGAATTTCTTCACTTTTTATTCTTGCTTGAAGATTTTGTATTCCGCTTTCTAATTTTCTGATTTTAGAGAATACTAAGCTGTTTTCCAATCAGATAAACCATTCTTATTTATCTAGAATCTATTTAATTTAAAATGAAAGTTGGTTTTCTTTGAACAAAGAAGGCCCGGTTAGGGGCTGAACAGGCCGGGCCCGTGGTAATAAAAAAAAGACGGGTCCTTTGAACAAGATCAAAAGAGGGGAGAATTCTTTTTTTTTTTTTTTATTGTTTTGTTGACACTTTACAGCCCCTTTTTTATTTAACTTTTATTTAACGAAATAAAATTGCTGTTAATGTTAAAAAGTGTACATATCTATATAATATCTATATAATATCTATATAATAAATATTCCTTACTTTTTGTATAATTTAACAGCGTCTTCCATTGGGAGAGATGGCTGAGTGGACTAAAGCGACGGATTGCTAATCTGTTGTACGAGTTATTCGTACCGAGGGTTCGAATCCCTCTCTTTCCTCTTCCGTTGATGACTTTAGTTTTTTCCAAATTGTCAAAATACTTTCTGTTCCTAGTTAAACATAAAAAAATCTTCAAAAAATGTAATAAAAGATAACTTTTATTCTTCACGTCCAGGATTACGTCCTGGATCATTAGATAGGAATCCAAAGATGAAGAGAGAAACAAAAAATATAACTACTGTGTAAACGAAGAGTTTGAGAGTAAGCATTCTAAAATCTCCAAAATAATTTTTTTTCGAAAAAAAAATAGAATAGGTTCTACAGTTTTCTACCGCATATCCTCTGTGAATACCAATAACCAAATTCGAAATAGAAAAAGATTTTCAGAAATTCATTTCGAAAAATAGTTTTCCATTAACCAAAATCTAAATATCTTTTAGATCCGATCAATTGTTAGAATTTTTTATCAACTAAAGTAAAGCAGTTATTTTATCGTCGATTTTTAAATTAAATATTTTATCGAAAACTTACAGCAGCTTGCCAAACAAAAGCTAAGAGAAAAAATAGTACAGGTATGACGGGCATAACATCTACGATTGGATTCAAAAAAGCATAGGCTTCAGGCAATTTTCCGAAGAAAAAGCTACTTGAATATGAAAAAAAGGGATAATGACAGATCCCTATCAAACTACAAATATTAAGCATAGCAGACGTTTTGTTCTGTGGGGTAATTCCATTTTGATTGAGTTATTTATATAATATAAATAAAAATATATAAATAAAAGGAAAAGGGAAAATAAAGGGAGACAAAGAGTCCCTCTTTTCTTTTTGAATCCGCCCAATCAAAAGTCCTCCAATTCTCAAAAGAGAATAGAAGAAATCATACTTTTCATATAATATCTTAATTGAATTCTATCTAATGATCAATAAATTAAGTTACATTCTCTATTTACACGTATTAAAATATTAATAACAATTTAATCTACTTTATAGCTATTTATCTTGTACTTGGAGTTGACAAAAAATCAATAATAATATTATTTATTGATTCTTCGTGTCGAATAGAAATCTAAATGGGGCGTGGCCAAGTGGTAAGGCAACGGGTTTTGGTCCCGCTATTCGGAGGTTCGAATCCTTCCGTCCCAGAGCATATCCTTTATTCATAAATTGAACCATAGAAACGAAGGTGCTC